CAAGCGGTATTCAAGCTCTTATTTTTGCAACTTTAGCTGCAGCTTATATAGGCGAATCCATGGAGGGGCATCATTGACTAATTTTCGAAATAGTCTTTTTTTTTAGTTTCGTACAAAGAAATCTAGGCCTTGCTGAAGATAATCTACTTAGTGAACAAAAATATACACATAAATAGACAAAAGGATCTATACGATCTAGAGGAATAATAAAACAGATTACGATATTACGATATTTAGGGAATTGGAAAACAAAAGGAAAGAGATCAAAAAGATCTTTTTCCTAAAATTGGCCCATTTCTATCCCTTTCCAATGAGTATTCTTTTTAGATTGTCTTGATTGTTTTGTTCATTCAATTCCAATCTTAGGGGTCGTAATCTGAATACAAATTTTTTATGTGGTTCCAACGTACAAGTAAAAGGTCCTATAGAGTGATTCCCATTTCAGTCTTTGATTCAATTTAACAATTGACCAAAAGAGAATATTAATCAATAAAAAATTACATGAATTTAAATCTTTTATTTCTATGCAATGATTCAAACTAATGAATTCGGCCATTTAGATTGATTGTATCCATAGGGGATAATGATTTCTAAAAAAAATAGAAGAGTTTACGAAAAATGAGATGGTTTTTTAGGATAGGAGAGTGGGATCATACTGGGTGTATCGAATACATATATAATTATAATGACTAGAAGCCAACTTCCTTTTATCCTTTGTGAATGTTTCGAAAAATGATTTTCGAATCCAATTGAATCTAAAATACGAATAGGCGGTTTACGTTATGGAAGAAAGACATGTATATGTAATATTAGATATTAACTAGTTATATATGAGTTAAAATATATATCTAATCCGCCCTAATCCTACTGAAAAGTTTAGATAGGGATTCCAATTCCAATAAAGTAAAAGCCCTTCCTTTTCAGTTGTCTTTTTAACTGTTTGAATATTGAACAAAGAGATTCAATCAAGAATAAAGAAAGAAGAATTCGAATTTAAAAAAAGGTTCGGACTAAAGAAAAAAATGGAAAAAGAAAAAGTTATATGAATTCACAAAAACTCCGTGGATAGGAACTAAAAAATGGATATTGAAGTAGTTTTGATGATTCAATAATATTATTACTTCAATTCTGAATTCTTAGTTACTTCGGTTGGATGAAAATATTTTTGATAGAATAATTAAGTCATAATTTATTGGTTGATTGTATCATTAACCATTTCTCTTTATTTTGGTGCGAGGAACTTATCATGAATCCATTGATTTCTGCCGCTTCCGTTATTGCTGCTGGGTTGGCCGTGGGGCTTGCTTCTATTGGACCTGGAGTTGGTCAAGGTACTGCTGCGGGCCAGGCTGTAGAAGGTATCGCGAGACAACCCGAGGCGGAGGGAAAAATACGAGGTACCTTATTACTTAGTCTGGCTTTTATGGAAGCTTTAACAATTTATGGACTAGTTGTAGCATTAGCACTTTTATTCGCGAATCCTTTCGTTTAATTCTATAAAAAATGGAATTCTATAAAAAAAAGTTTTATTGCCTTGGACTTGTTACTTGCTTTTCTTTTTCGAATTATATCAAGATTTCACTCCTACATACTTATTTATTGGGACAATAACCCACGGGAAGGACTGATTTGAGGATGAGGAATTAGTATACCGACTCGCTTTCTTCCTTCCCCTTTCTTAGTCCAATCAAAACTTTTTGAAGGAAGTGTTGCAACAAAGGAGAAATTTCGCAATTGATAGGAGACTTGGTACCGAATTCGAATAGTTATTAGAATAGTTATCTAGAATATATTTATCTATAATATTACTAATATTATTAATATATAGAAAAATATATAGAATAAGAATAAAAATAGAATAAGATAAGAATAAAAAATAGATAATTAGTCTATCTATAAGATATAAGAGAAGAGGAGATCATATGAAAAATGTAACCGATTCTTTCGTTTCCTTGGGTCACTGGCCATCCGCCGGGAGTTTCGGGTTTAATACCGATATTTTAGCAACAAATCCAATAAATCTAAGTGTAGTCCTTAGTGTATTGATTTTTTTTGGAAAGGGAGTGTGTGCGAGTTGTTTATTTCAAGAATAGGCTGGATTGGACCAGCTGCACTTTTTTCTTTTTAACTAGGAAAGAAAAGGTGCATAATCCTGCGAATTACTTTTAAATAAATTAAGAAATCATCTTTAAGAACCATAGCATTTCGTGACTCATTGGAAAATATACTTGGATTCTCTATCAACCAATAACATGGGAACATTAGCATGGTTAAAGCTAAACTGTTTGAAGTCCAGACACGGCAAGGTACTCTTTCTACGACTATGTTAATACATAAATGGGTTTGAAATGAATAGTTGGAAATTCTTTTCGGTATAGAACACTCATCCCGAAAAAATAATTTGAACCCCTTTTTCGAAAAACGGTCACCCATTTGTATCCAATGTTGAATTGATAACCTATGCATAAAGTAAATTCTTTGGATTTTAAGAAAAAAAAAA